TCAAACTATACGAGAAAGTTCTACCGATCTGGATGTAAATCAAAAATACAGGCATTTGTGGGTTCAATGCGAAAATTGTTATGGATTAAATTATAAGAAATTTTTTAAATCAAAAATGAATCTTTGTGAACAATGTGGATATCATTTGAAAATGAGTAGTTCTGATAGAATCGAACTTTTGATTGATTCGGGTACTTGGGAGCCTATGGATGAAGACATGGTCTCTCTGGATCCCATTCAATTTCATTCGGAGGAGGAGCCTTATAAAAATCGTATCGATTCTTATCAAAGAAAGACAGGATTAACCGAGGCTATTCAAACAGGTATAGGGCAATTAAACGGTATTAACGTAGCAATTGGGGTTATGGATTTTCAGTTTATGGGGGGTAGTATGGGATCCGTAGTTGGGGAGAAAATTACCCGTTTGATTGAATACGCCACTAAAGAATTTCTACCTCTTATTATAGTGTGTGCTTCCGGAGGGGCACGCATGCAAGAAGGAAGTTTGAGCTTGATGCAAATGGCTAAAATATCTGCTGCTTTATATGATTATCAATCAAATAAAAAGTTATTCTATGTACCAATCCTTACATCTCCTACTACCGGCGGGGTGACAGCTAGTTTTGGTATGTTGGGGGATATCATTATTGCCGAACCCCATGCCTACATTGCCTTTGCGGGTAAAAGAGTAATTGAACAAACATTAAATAAAACAGTACCCGAAGGTTCACAAGCGGCTGAGTATTTATTCCAGAAGGGCTTATTCGATCTAATCGTACCACGTAATCCTTTAAAAAGCGTTCTGAGTGAGTTATTTCAACTCCACACTTTCTTTCCTTTGAATCAAAATTAGAACATGAAGTTGAATTATTTTGAGCAAACAAGTAATTAGTTTATCGGAATAATAGAATTTTTTATCTTTCTATACCTTACGATAATCCTATTTTGACTAAGAATCCCTGCTGGATGGGATTCTAACAAACCCTTTAATATATAAAACTAAATAAATAGAATCTAATTCATTTTTAAGAAACTTTTTGCTTAGTAAATTTAATTTGAAGACAAGAGAAAAAAATGAATCAAATAATATCTCATCCATATCCTTTCAAATCTTTCATGTAGAGGGATGAAAAACTACATTATATACTCATTTAGAATTAGAATAGATTAGAGAGATATTAAGTAATAATAATTCCAATTTAGAATTATCAAATTATACTTATAATAAGATATAAGATATCTTTATATATAATATCTTTATATTCTATAAATATAAAATCTAAATAATAATAACAGGTACAAATAGTAAAGCGAGGTACCCATTCTATGACAACTCTTAACTTTCCCTCTGTTTTGGTCCCTTTAGTAGGCCTAGTATTTCCGGCAATCGCAATGGCTTCTTTATTTCTTCATGTTCAAAAAAACAAGATTGTTTAGAGCCGAGGGCACAAAATCTCATTTTTAAACTGACGCTTGTATCATAACACAGATATCCTTTTAGCAAAATATGGTATAAGCGTCTTCCGACGAAAATCTCCCAAAATGCTATATTCTAGCTATTTTCAAATAGACCCGAATTGGCGGACGGCTGAATTGTAAAGTTGGTCTATCTATATGCATGTGGCTATCTTTAGTGAGATCATACGAAGGGTATGTTATTAGTTTAGATCTAACCAATTTAATGAATTACTCCTAAAGGTTCACATCAAACTAGTGCTAGTTGATGCGAGTTACTTCGGAAACAAAAGGACTAAAGTAAAATTCATTTGGGGTATTCTCTCAATTCCAAAAAAAAGCAACTGGATCAAGTATGAGTTGTCGATCAGAACATATATGGATAGAACCTATAACAGGGGCTCGAAAAACAAGTAATTTCTGCTGGGCTGTTATCCTTTTTTTAGGTTCATTAGGATTCTTGTTGGTTGGAACCTCGAGTTATCTTGGTAGAAATTTGATATCTTTATTTCCGTCTCAGGAAATCGTTTTTTTTCCACAAGGAATTGTGATGTCTTTCTATGGGATCGCGGGTCTTTTTATTAGCTCTTATTTGTGGTGCACAATTTCGTGGAATGTAGGTAGTGGTTATGATCGATTTGATAGAAAAGACGGAATAGTGTGTATTTTTCGTTGGGGATTTCCTGGAAAAAATCGTCGGGTCTTCCTCCGATTTCTTATAAAAGATATTCAGTCCGTCAGAGTAGAAGTTAAAGAGGGTATTTATGCTCGTCGTGTCCTTTATATGGATATCAAAGGCCAGGGAGCCATTCCATTGACTCGTACTGATGAGAATTTTACTCCACGGGAAATGGAACAAAAAGCTGCTGAATTGGCCTATTTCTTGCGTGTACCAATTGAAGTATTTTAAGAAATGAGCCGACAAATGCATGCTTTCTCCGCAGGAGGGCAAAAACGCAAGAATCCTCTTTTTCTATAACATAACTTAATTGAAATTTCTTCAGAACATCCATTCGAGTCAAAGCAGACATATACGGAACAATAAAAAAAAAAATAATAAAAAAGAGTGAATAGATTCATAGATTCGATAACTTGTAATAGAACTGATGCGTGAGAGAAATATTAGATTACATAAAGTCGACGAATAAGATTCATTAACAATTCACAGATGAAAAAATGGCAAAAAAGAAAGCATTAACTCCTCTTTTCTATCTTGCATCTATAGTATTTTTGCCTTGGTGGATTTCGCTCTCATTTCAAAAAAGTCTGGAATCATGGATTACAAATTGGTGGAATACTAGGCAATCCGAAACTTTTTTGAATGATATTGAAGAAAATAGTATTCTAGAAAAATTCAAAGAATTAAAGGAACTCCTCCTCTTAGAGGAAATGATCAAGGAATACTCGGAGACACATCTACAAAACCTTCGTATAGGAATTCACAAAGAAACAATCCAATTAATCAAGATACACAATGAGGGTCGTATTCATACGATTTTGCACTTCTCGACAAATATAATCTGTTTCATTATTCTAAGTGGTTATTCTATTTTGGGTAATAAAGAACTTGTTATTCTTAACTCTTGGGCTCAGGAATTCCTATATAATTTAAGTGACACAATAAAAGCTTTTTCTCTTCTTTTATTAACTGATTTATGTATCGGATTTCATTCGCCCCATGGTTGGGAACTGCTGATTGGCTTTGTCTACAAGGATTTTGGATTTGTTCATAATGATCAAATTATATCTGGCCTTGTTTCCACTTTTCCAGTCATTCTAGATACAATTTTAAAATATTGGATTTTCCGTTATTTAAATCGCGTATCTCCGTCACTTGTAGTGATTTATCATTCAATGAATGACTGAAAAATTATCTACCTAATCTAATTATAATGTTTCTTATTACTTTGCAGTTGTACATAAGCAAAGCATTGAAAAAAACTTTATATTTCTACCCATCCCGGAGATTCATCCTATATTCCTATATATTAATCCAGTCAAATTATTATTATTCCAGTAAATAACAGAATCGTGGATAGGAAACTCCATTAGTGACCTACCCCAATTTATTGTAGAAATTTTCGGGATCAATGGTTGGACCATGCAAACTAGAAATACTTTTTCTTGGATAAAGGAACAGATTACTCGATCTATTTCCATATCGCTCATGATATATATCATAACTCGTACATCCATTTCAAATGCATATCCCATTTTTGCACAGCAGGGTTATGAAAATCCACGAGAAGCCACTGGACGTATTGTATGCGCCAATTGCCATTTAGCTAATAAACCAGTGGATATTGAGGTTCCGCAAGCGGTACTTCCCGATACTGTATTTGAAGCAGTTGTTCGAATTCCCTATGATATGCAACTGAAACAAGTTCTTGCTAATGGTAAAAAGGGGGGTTTGAATGTAGGGGCTGTTCTTATTTTACCAGAGGGTTTTGAATTAGCCCCTCCCGATCGTATTTCCCCCGAGATAAAAGAAAAGATGGGCAATCTGTCTTTTCAGAGTTATCGCCCCAACCAAAAAAATATTCTTGTCATAGGCCCTGTTCCTGGTCAGAAATATAGTGAAATCACCTTTCCTATTCTTTCTCCCGACCCCGCTACTAAGAAAGACATTCACTTCTTAAAATATCCTATATACGTAGGCGGAAACAGAGGAAGGGGCCAAATTTATCCTGATGGGAGCAAGAGTAACAATACAGTTTATAATGCTACAGCATCAGGTATAGTAAGCAAAATCCTACGAAAAGAAAAGGGGGGATACGAAATAACCATAGCGGATGCATCCGATGGACGTCAAGTAGTTGATATTATCCCTCCGGGGCCAGAACTTCTTGTTTCAGAAGGTGAATCTATCAAATTGGATCAACCGTTGACAAGTAATCCTAATGTGGGCGGATTTGGTCAGGGAGATGCAGAAATAGTACTTCAAGATCCATTACGTGTACAAGGTCTTTTGTTCTTCTTCGCATCTGTGATTTTGGCACAAATCTTTTTGGTTCTTAAAAAGAAACAGTTCGAGAAGGTTCAATTGTCCGAAATGAATTTCTAGACTGGCGTATTTATCGACATCAAGTATTAGCAATTATCTATGATAAAAAATGAAATTAGAAAAAGAATTTTGTTCTTTTAGACTCTTTTTCTATGAGATGCCGGGAATTCCTTGTACGACATTCCTAGACATAGTATATAGAAAGACTATTTGACTTGACCCCTTCTTTTTTTTTTTTTCAAAATTGGGGCTATGTTGCTATTGTCAGATTGAAATGTAAAAAATGCATTTCATTCTAATACATTTCACTTTGGCTAGATCCTATCCAAAAGTAAACGGGAAATAGAACGGATAAATATAAATGAAGGGAGCAAATATTTCTGGGAGGGTTTATTCGTCTTCCTAGTCTTCGACACAAGAAAAGGGGTGTGAAAAATCCTTTTCTTGTGTCGAAATAATAATGATTCTTTATACTGTTCGTCAAACATTCCTAGTGTTAGTTTCTGTTTTTTACAGATGTATCAGAACGTTTTTTGGAGTT